GTTCCTGTAGCTTAGTACAAAGCATGGCACTGAAGATGCCAAGACGGTGAACACCTCACCCGGAAACAACAGACTTAGTCCTAACCTTACCGTTAGCTCTCGCTAAATACATACATGCAAGTATCCGCGCCCCAGTGAAAATGCCCCAGATACCCCTTACCAAGGCACAGGGAGCAGGCATCAGGCACACCGACTCGTAGCCCAAAACGCCTTGCTTTGCCACACCCCCACGGGTATTCAGCAGTAGTAGACATTAAGCAATAAGTGAAAACTTGACTTAGTTAAAGCGAATCAGGGCTGGTAAATCTTGTGCCAGCCGCCGCGGTTATACAAGAAGCCCAAGTTAACTGCCTAGCCGGCGTAAAGAGTGGTCCAGTAGTGTCAGTCCAACTAAGGTCGAAACGTGCCTGAGCTGTCATAAGCTTAAGGCCCGAACAAGCCCGCCCCCAAAGCGGCCTTAGCAACACCGACTAACCAACCCCACGAAAGCTGAGGTCCAAACTGGGATTAGATACCCCACTATGCTCAGCCCTAAATCAGAGTGTTTACCCCCACTAAAACACCCGCCCGAGAACTACGAGCACAAACGCTTGAAACTCTAAGGACTTGGCGGTGCCCCACCCACCTAGAGGAGCCTGTTCTGTAATCGATAACCCACGATACACCCGACCGTTCCTTGCCTGAGCAGCCTACATACCGCCGTCGTCAGCCCACCTTCACTGAAAGACCACAAGTGGGCACAATAGTTATCTTACACTAACAAGACAGGTCAAGGTATAGCCAATGGACCGGAAGAAATGGGCTACATTTTCTAAGATAGAATAACCAACGGAAGGGGGCGTGAAACTGCCCCCAGAAGGCGGATTTAGCAGTAAAACGAGATTAGACGGCCCGTTTAAAGCTGGCCCTGGGGCACGTACATACCGCCCGTCACCCTCCTCACAAGCCTGCACCTCATGGTAACTAACACGCCTAATGAGGCTAAAGAGGAGGTAAGTCGTAACAAGGTAAGTGTACCGGAAGGTGCACTTAGCTCACCAAGACGTAGCTTTAACGAAAGCATTCAGCTTACACCTGAAAGATGTCCGCTAACTACACAGACCGTCTTGAAGCCAAGCCCTAGCCCAGACATTCCGACCCCGACAAGAGTTAAAAATAGCTCAACCAAGATAAACCAAAACATTTTCCCTGACCTAGTATAGGCGATAGAAAAGACACCTACTGGCGCTATAGAATTCCGTACCGCAAGGGACCGATGAAATAATAATGAAAAACCCAAGCAACAAGCAGCAAAGATGAGCCCTTGTACCTTTTGCATCATGATCTAGCAAGACTAACCAAGCAAAACGTATTTAAGCTTGCCCCCCCGAAACCTGAGCGAGCTACTCACGAGCAGCTAGTTATGAGCGAACCCGTCTCTGTGGCAAAAGAGTGGGACGACTTGTTAGTAGAGGTGAAAAGCCTACCGAGCCAGGTGATAGCTGGTTGCCTGTGAAAAGAATCTAAGTTCACCCTTGACTTTTGTCCCACTCCCACGGACCAAACCAACCCAACGCCAAACCTACGGTGTGGCAGTCAAGAGAAATTTAAAGGAGGAACAGCTCCTTTTAAAAAGGACACAACCTCTCCCAGCGGATAATCCCCAAACACCAAACCAACCTGTGGGCCTTCAAGCAGCCATCAACAAAGAATGCGTCAAAGCTCCTCACGCCACAAAAATCTAAGAACATTACGACTCCCTCACCCCCAACAGGCCAACCTATGTCCAATAGGAGAACTAATGCTAGAATGAGTAACTAGGGACCACCCTCTACGGGCGCAAGCTTACATCATTAAATCATTAACAACCTGCCTGATACTTCAACTCTAACAGGACCAAGTATCTCATACACTGTTAGCCCAACTCAGGTGCGCCCATCAGAAAGATTAAAATCTGTAAAAGGAACTAGGCAAGCACAAGGCCCGACTGTTTACCAAAAACATAGCCTCTAGCAGAATCAAGTATTAGAGGTGATGCCTGCCCAGTGACATAAATGTTAAACGGCCGCGGTATCCTAACCGTGCGAAGGTAGCGCAATCAATTGTCCCATAAATCGAGACTTGTATGAATGGCTAAACGAGGTCTTAACTGTCTCTTACAGATAATCAGTGAAATTGATCTCCCCGTGCAAAAGCAGGGATGATTCCATAAGACGAGAAGACCCTGTGGAACTTGAAAATCAACGGCCACCACACACCCCTCTCAGCCCATAGGGCCCACATACCTAAGTACTGGCTCGCATTTTTTCGGTTGGGGCGACCTTGGAGTAAAAACAACCCTCCAAAACTAAGACCACGCGTCTTAACCAAGAACAACCCATCAACGTGCAAACAGCAACCTGACCCAATAACAATTGATCAATGAACCAAGCTACCCCAGGGATAACAGCGCAATCCCCTCCAAGAGCCCCTATCGACAAGGGGGTTTACGACCTCGATGTTGGATCAGGACATCCTAATGGTGCAGCTGCTATTAAGGGTTCGTTTGTTCAACGATTAACAGTCCTACGTGATCTGAGTTCAGACCGGAGCAATCCAGGTCGGTTTCTATCTATGACCCGGTTTTTCTTAGTACGAAAGGACCAGAAAAACAAGGCCAATGCCCCAGGTAAGCCTTCCCAATAAGTAATGACCTCAACTAAATTACGAACTGGGCCTCCACCTTAACTCCCCTAAAAAAGGGTTGCTAGCGTAGCAAAGCCTGGTGAATGCAAAAGGCTTAAGCCCTTTAACTAGAGGTTCAAATCCTCTCTCTAGCTCCACCCACTACATGACCCAACCCCCCATCCTAATCCTCCTCACCATATCCCTATCATACATCCTCCCGATTCTAATTGCCGTAGCATTCCTTACACTAGTAGAACGAAAAGTCCTGAGCTACATGCAAGCTCGAAAAGGCCCCAACATCGTGGGCCCATTTGGCCTCCTACAACCAATAGCAGACGGTGTCAAACTTTTCATCAAAGAGCCAATCCGCCCATCCACCTCCTCCCCCCTCCTCTTCATCCTAACCCCAATCCTTGCCCTCCTGCTAGCACTTTCAATCTGAATCCCCTTACCCCTACCCTTCCCCCTTGCAGATTTAAACCTGGGCCTTCTATACCTGCTAACCATATCAAGCCTAGCAGTATACTCCATCTTATGGTCAGGCTGAGCATCCAACTCAAAATACGCACTAATTGGTGCACTACGAGCTGTAGCACAGACTATCTCCTACGAAGTCACCCTAGCCATCATCCTCCTATCCATTATCATCCTAGCTGGAAACTACACCCTAAGCACCCTTGCAACCACCCAAGAACCCCTCTACCTCATTTTTGCCTCCTGACCCCTTGCGATAATATGATACATTTCCACTTTGGCCGAGACAAATCGAGCCCCATTTGATCTGACAGAAGGCGAATCAGAACTGGTCTCCGGCTTCAATGTAGAATATGCCGCCGGACCATTTGCACTATTCTTTCTGGCCGAATACGCAAATATCATGCTAATAAACACGCTCACGACCATCCTATTCCTCAACCCAAGCTCGCTAGGCCTCTCACCTGAATTCTTCCCACTCGCCCTGGCCACAAAAGTGCTACTCCTATCCTCTGGCTTCCTATGAATCCGCGCCTCTTACCCCCGGTTCCGCTACGACCAACTTATGCACCTCCTTTGAAAAAACTTTCTCCCCCTGACACTTGCCTTTTGCCTATGACATACTAGCATACCCATTTGCTATGCCGGCCTCCCCCCAGCCTAAAGGCCCACTCAAACCCCGGAAATGTGCCTGAACATATAAGGGTCACTATGATAAAGTGAACATAGAGGTACACCAGCCCTCTCATTTCCTAAAATTAGAAAAGCAGGAATTGAACCTACACAAAAGAGATCAAACCTCTCCATACTTCCTTTATATTATTTCCTAGTAAGGTCAGCTAACAAAGCTATCGGGCCCATACCCCGAAAATGATGGTTCAACCCCTTCCCCTACTAATGAACCCCCTTGCAAGCCTCGTCTTCTCCCTAAGTATGCTCTTAGGTACAGTCCTAACAATCTCTAGTAACCACTGGATCTTAGCCTGAATGGGGTTAGAAATTAACACCTTTGCTATCCTCCCTCTCATTTCAAAACCCCACCACCCCCGAGCCATCGAAGCCACCATCAAATATTTTCTCACCCAAGCAGCTGCCTCCGCCATAATCTTATTCTCAAGCACAATCAACGCATGACACACAGGACAGTGGGACATCACCCAACTGACCAACCCACTTTCCTGCCTTCTCTTCACAACAGCCATTGCAATAAAACTGGGACTCGTTCCATTCCACTTCTGACTCCCGGAAGTCCTGCAAGGCTCCTCACTAATCACGGCCCTTATTCTATCAACAGTAATAAAACTCCCCCCAATCAGCATCTTGTACCTCACATCCCATTCCCTCAACCCCACCCTACTAACCATCATAGCCATCGCCTCAACGGCTCTAGGTGGCTGAATAGGACTAAACCAAACCCAAATCCGAAAAATCCTCGCCTTTTCATCCATCTCCCACCTGGGTTGAATAACTGCCATCGTCCTATACAACCCCCAACTCACCCTGCTAACCTTCTACCTATACGTCCTACTGACAACAACAACATTCCTCTCACTCAACTCAACAAAAACTCTAAAACTATCAACACTAATATCCTCATGATCAAAAGCCCCAATACTAAACACAACCCTAATGTTAATCCTACTGTCCCTAGCAGGTCTCCCCCCACTAACCGGATTTCTGCCCAAATGACTAATTATCCAAGAGCTCGCCAAACAAGGGATAACAACAACGGCCACGCTCATTGCCCTCCTCTCCCTCCTCAGCCTCTTCTTTTACCTACGTCTCGCATACTACTCAACCATCACCCTCCCACCCAACTCCACAAACATAATGAAACAGTGGCGTACTAACAAAACTGCAAACCCAACCATTGCAGCCTTCACTGCCATGTCAACCTTACTCCTACCCCTCTCCCCCCTCCTACTCTCTTCGACCTAGAAACTTAGGATAACTTCCAAACCGAGGGCCTTCAAAGCCCTAAATAAGAGTTAAAGCCTCTTAGTTTCTGCTAAAATCCGCAGGACACTACCCTGCATCTCCTGAATGCAACTCAGATGCTTTAATTAAGCTAGGACCTTACACCCACAACTCAACCACACCCTAGACAGGTGGGCCTCGATCCCACAAAACTCTAATTAACAGCTAGATGCCCAAATACCCGCAGGCTTCTGTCTACCCAGGCCCCGGTACACCTTAATGTACATCGATGAGCTTGCAACTCAACATGAATTTCACCACAGAGCCGATAAGAAGAGGAATTAAACCTCTGTAAAAAGGACTACAGCCTAACGCTTCAACACTCAGCCATCTTACCTATGACATTCATCAACCGATGATTATTCTCAACCAACCACAAAGACATCGGCACACTTTACCTAATCTTTGGAGCTTGGGCCGGTATAATTGGCACCGCCCTAAGCCTACTCATCCGCGCAGAACTTGGCCAACCAGGCACCCTCCTGGGAGACGACCAAATCTACAACGTTATCGTCACAGCCCATGCCTTCGTAATAATCTTCTTCATGGTCATACCTATCATGATCGGCGGGTTCGGAAACTGACTTGTCCCCTTGATGATCGGAGCCCCCGATATAGCATTCCCTCGCATGAACAACATAAGCTTCTGGCTCCTGCCCCCTTCTTTCCTCCTTCTACTGGCATCCTCCACAGTAGAAGCCGGCGCAGGAACTGGATGGACCGTATACCCACCTCTTGCCGGCAACCTCGCCCACGCCGGAGCATCCGTAGACCTAGCCATCTTCTCCCTTCACCTGGCGGGGGTCTCCTCTATCCTAGGTGCAGTCAACTTCATTACAACCGCCATCAACATGAAACCCCCAGCCCTCTCCCAATACCAAACCCCCCTATTTGTATGATCCGTACTAATCACTGCTGTCCTACTCCTACTATCACTCCCCGTCCTAGCTGCTGGAATCACTATGCTATTAACAGACCGAAACCTAAACACCACCTTCTTCGACCCTGCCGGAGGGGGCGACCCAATTCTGTACCAACACCTATTCTGATTCTTCGGCCACCCCGAAGTATATATTCTAATCCTGCCAGGATTTGGTATTATCTCCCACGTCGTTGCCTACTACGCTGGAAAAAAAGAACCATTCGGCTACATAGGAATAGTATGGGCCATACTCTCCATCGGCTTCCTCGGGTTTATCGTATGAGCCCACCACATATTTACAGTAGGTATGGACGTCGACACCCGAGCATACTTCACATCCGCCACTATAATCATTGCCATTCCAACCGGTATCAAGGTCTTCAGCTGACTTGCCACACTCCACGGAGGAACTATCAAATGAGACCCCCCCATACTCTGAGCCCTGGGCTTCATCTTTTTATTCACCATCGGCGGTTTAACAGGAATTGTCCTGGCAAACTCGTCACTAGACATTGCCCTACACGACACATACTATGTAGTCGCACACTTCCACTATGTTTTATCAATAGGAGCCGTCTTCGCCATCCTAGCTGGATTTACCCACTGATTCCCCCTATTCACAGGCTACACCCTCCACCCAACATGAACAAAGTCTCATTTCGGCGTAATATTCACCGGAGTCAACCTAACCTTCTTCCCCCAACACTTCCTAGGCCTTGCTGGTATACCTCGTCGATACTCAGACTACCCAGATGCCTACACCCTCTGAAACTCTCTATCCTCCATCGGCTCACTGGTATCCTTAACCGCCGTAATCATACTAATATTCATCATCTGAGAAGCCTTTGCATCCAAACGAAAAGTCCTGCAACCCGAACTAACTACAACCAACATCGAATGAATCCACGGATGCCCACCACCATACCACACATTCGAAGAACCAGCCTTTGTCCAAGTACAAGAAAGGAAGGAGTCGAACCCTCACATGCTGGTTTCAAGCCAACCGCATTAAACCACTTATGCTTCTTTCTCCCATGGGGTATTAGTAAACCAATTACATGGCCTTGTCAAGACCAAATTACAGGTGAAACCCCTGTATACCCCACATGGCCAACCACTCACAATTTGGCTTCCAAGACGCCTCATCCCCTATCATAGAAGAACTCGTAGAATTTCACGACCACGCCCTAATGGTAGCACTAGCAATTTGTAGCCTAGTCCTCTACCTCCTAACTCTCATACTCCTAGAAAAGCTGTCATCAAACACCGTTGATGCACAAGAAATCGAACTAATCTGAACAATCCTACCAGCCATTGTACTCATCCTACTTGCCCTGCCGTCACTCCAAATTCTCTACATAATGGACGAAATTGAAGAACCAGACCTAACCCTAAAAGCCATCGGACACCAATGATACTGATCATACGAGTACACTGACTTCAAGGATCTAGCATTCGACTCCTACATAATCCCCACAACAGAACTCTCACCCGGCCACTTTCGCCTCCTAGAAGTTGACAATCGTGTTATCATCCCCATAGAATCCCCCATCCGCGTCATCATCACTGCTGACGACGTCCTACACTCCTGAGCTGTCCCAACTCTCGGTGTTAAAACCGATGCCATCCCCGGGCGATTAAACCAAACCTCATTTATTACCACTCGCCCAGGAATTTTCTACGGACAGTGCTCAGAAATTTGCGGGGCCAACCACAGCTACATGCCTATCGTAGTAGAATCAACCCCACTCTCACACTTTGAGAGCTGATCCTCTCTGCTGTCATCCTAATCATTAAGAAGCTATGCATCAGCACTAGCCTTTTAAGCTAGGAACAGAGGGACCCCACCCTCCTTAATGTTATGCCCCAACTAAACCCAAACCCATGATTCCTAATCATGCTCACATCATGACTAATCTGATTGCTTATCCTACAACCAAAACTCCTATCCTTCACAACCCACAACCCACCCATCAACAAACCCTCAACAACCCTTAAAACCTCATCATGACCCTGACCATGAACCTAAGCTTCTTCGACCAATTCATAAGCCCCTCCCTCCTAGGCATCCCCCTAATCCTACTATCCCTACTCTTCCCAACCCTCCTGCTACCATCCCCCACCAACCGATGAATTACCAACCGACTCTCCACCCTACAACTCTGACTCCTCCACCTAATTACAAAACAACTCATAGGCCCCCTAAACAAAAATGGTCACAAATGGGCCCTAATCCTAACATCCCTGATAATGATACTCCTTACTATTAACCTTCTAGGCCTCCTACCATATACATTTACCCCCACCACCCAGCTATCAATAAACATAGCCCTGGCCCTCCCACTATGATTTGCCACCCTACTCACAGGCCTACGAAACCAACCATCCATGTCCTTAGGCCACTTACTGCCAGAAGGGACACCCACGCCCCTAATCCCAGCCCTAATCCTAATCGAAACTATCAGCCTGCTTATCCGTCCCCTAGCCCTAGGCGTCCGCCTTACAGCCAACCTTACAGCAGGCCACCTACTTATCCAACTAATCGCCACTGCAACAATCACCCTTCTTCCCATCATCCCCGCAGTCTCCGCTCTAACCGCCACAATCCTCCTCCTCCTGACAATCTTAGAAGTAGCAGTTGCCATAATTCAAGCTTACGTCTTCGTTCTTCTATTAAGCCTCTACTTACAAGAAAATATCTAATGGCCCACCAAGCTCACTCCTACCACATAGTTGACCCCAGCCCATGACCCATCTTTGGGGCCATCGCTGCCCTACTTACCACCTCCGGACTCATCATGTGATTCCACTACAACTCCTCCCAACTTCTCACCCTCGGCCTACTCTCCATAATCCTAACAACAGCACAGTGATGACGAGACGTCGTACGAGAAAGCACATTCCAAGGACACCACACCCCCACCGTCCAAAAAGGCCTCCGATACGGAATAATTCTATTCATCACATCCGAGGCATTCTTCTTCCTAGGCTTCTTCTGGGCATTTTTCCACTCCAGCCTGGCTCCAACCCCTGAACTAGGCGGCCAATGACCACCCACAGGCATCAGCCCCCTCAACCCCCTCGAAGTTCCTCTTCTCAACACAGCCATCCTCCTTGCCTCAGGAGTAACTGTCACATGAGCCCACCACAGCATCACAGAGGGCCACCGAAAACAAGCTACTCAAGCACTAACCCTTACTATCCTACTCGGATTTTACTTCACAGCACTCCAAGCAATAGAATACCATGAAGCTTCATTCTCAATCGCCGACGGAGTATACGGATCAACTTTTTTCGTCGCCACGGGCTTCCATGGCCTACACGTTATTATTGGATCCTCCTTCCTAACCATCTGCCTCCTACGCCTAATCAAATTCCACTTTACACCAACCCACCACTTTGGATTTGAAGCCGCCGCCTGATACTGACACTTCGTTGACGTAATCTGACTATTCCTATACATAACCATCTACTGATGAGGATCCTGCTCTTCTAGTATATTAATTACAATTGACTTCCAATCTCTAAAATCTGGTACAACCCCAGAGAAGAGCAATCAACATAATTACCTTCATACTAACCCTCTCAGCCGCCCTCTCCACCCTACTAGCAGGGCTCAGCTTCTGACTGGCCCAAACAACCCCAGACCCAGAAAAACTCTCCCCTTATGAGTGTGGGTTTGACCCTCTCGGATCCGCCCGACTCCCATTCTCCATCCGATTCTTCCTGGTAGCCATCCTATTCCTTCTATTCGACCTAGAAATCGCCCTCCTCCTACCCCTCCCATGAGCCACCCAACTTCAATCCCCAACCTCTACCCTAACATGAACTCTTGCCATCCTCTCACTCCTCACACTAGGACTAGCTTACGAATGAATACAAGGCGGCCTAGAATGAGCAGAATAAACAGAAAGTTAGTCTAACACTAAGACAGTTGATTTCGACTCAACAAATCATAACTCGACCTTATGACTTTCTTCATGTCGCTCCCCCATCTATGCTTCTACTCTGCCTTCACCCTTAGCAGCCTAGGACTAGCCTTCCACCGCACCCACCTAATCTCAGCCCTCCTATGTCTGGAGAGCATAATGCTATCCATATACATCGCCCTCTCAATTTGACTCATTGAAAACCAAACACCATCCCTCACCCCCATACCCCTACTCATCCTCACATTCTCTGCATGTGAAGCAGGAGCCGGCTTAGCCATATTGGTCGCCTCTACTCGAACCCATGGCTCCGACCACCTACACAACCTAAACCTCTTACGATGCTAAAAATCCTTATCCCCACAATCATACTCCTCCCCCTAACCCTCCTGTCCCAACCCAAAAACCTCTGGACAAACATCACAACCCATAGCCTCCTAATCGCCACCCTCAGCCTACAATGACTAGCCCCAACATACTACCCCCTTAAAAACCTCACCCAATGAACTAGCAACGACCAAATCTCATCCCCCCTACTTACCCTATCCTGCTGACTCCTGCCCCTGATAGTCATGGCAAGCCAAAACCACCTCCAACACGAACCCCGCACACGTGTACGAATATTCATCCTCACCCTAGTCGTCGCCCAACCATTCCTCATCCTAGCATTCTCAGCCATAGACCTAATATCATTTTATATCATATTCGAAGCAACCTTAATCCCCACCCTCGTCCTCATTACCCGATGGGGTAATCAACCAGAGCGCCTGAGCGCCGGAATCTACCTCCTATTCTACACCCTAATTAGCTCCCTCCCCCTATTAACTGCCATACTCTACCTCCACGCACAAATTGGAACCCTGCACTTCCTAACACTCAAACTTAACCACCTCCCCCCCACCAACTCTTGATCTGCCCTACTACTAAACCTTGCCCTATTAGTAGCATTCATAGTAAAAGCCCCCCTATACGGCCTCCACCTCTGACTCCCTAAAGCCCACGTAGAGGCCCCCATTGCCGGGTCAATACTTCTAGCCGCCCTTCTCCTAAAGCTTGGCGGCTATGGCATTATACGAGTCACCCCCCTAATCACCCCCCCTTCCAACTACCTTCACTACCCCTTCCTCACCCTCGCCTTATGAGGAGCCCTAATAACCAGCTCCATCTGTCTTCGCCAGACTGACCTAAAATCACTCATTGCCTACTCCTCTGTCAGTCACATAGGCCTTGTTGTTGCTGCCTGCATAATCCAAACCCACTGAGCTTATGCAGGGGCCATAATACTGATAATCTCCCACGGATTAACCTCCTCCATACTCTTCTGCTTAGCCAACACAAACTACGAGCGCACTCACAGCCGAACCCTACTCCTAACCCGAGGCCTGCAGCCCCTACTCCCCCTCATAGCCATCTGATGGCTCCTAGCCAACCTCACAAACATAGCCCTACCCCCAACTACCAACTTGATAGCAGAACTCACAATCATAATCTCCCTATTTAACTGATCCCCCCTAACAATCCTCCTTACCGGGACAGCAACCCTACTAACAGCCTCATACACCCTGTTCATACTACTAACAACCCAACGAGGTGCACTACCTAACTATATCACAACCACCCAAAACTCAAACACCCGAGAACACCTCTTGATAGTCCTCCATATTACCCCCCTTCTCCTCCTAATTCTCAAGCCCCAACTAATCTCAGGCCTCCCCCTATGTAGGTATAGTTTCAACCCAAACATTAGACTGTGATTCTAAAAATAGAAGTTAGACCCTTCTTACCTACCGAGGGGGGGGAAAAATCCACCAAGAACTGCTAACTCTTACCTCTGAGTCTAGAACCTCAGCCCCCTTGCCTTTAAAGGATAACAGCAATCCACTGGTCTTAGGAGCCACTCATCTTGGTGCAAATCCAAGTAAAAGCAATGGAGACCACACTTCTCCTAAACACCCTTATAGCGCTCACCCTTACAACCATCCTAACTCCCATACTCCTACCCCTCTTACCCAAAACCTCCCCAAACACCCCCGACACCATTACACGATCCGTCAAAACCGCCTTCCTCCTTAGCCTAGTACCAACGACCCTATTCATTCACACCAACACAGAGTGTATTACCACTCACTGACAATGAAAACTAGCTCCAAACTTCAGCACCCCGATCAGCCTAAAAATCGACGAATACTCCATACTATTCTTCCCAATCGCCCTGTTCGTAACATGGTCCATCCTCGAATTCGCAACATGATACATAGCCTCAGACCCACACATCACAAAATTCTTCTCGTACCTCCTAATATTTCTCACCGCCATACTAACACTCACTATTGCCAACAACATCTTCCTACTATTCATCGGCTGAGAAGGGGTTGGCATCATATCATTTCTCCTCATTGGGTGATGGCACGGCCGAGCAGAAGCCAACACAGCTGCCCTACAAGCCATCCTATACAACCGAATTGGTGACATCGGCCTAATCCTAAGCATGGCCTGACTCGCTTCAACAGCAAACACCTGAGAATTACAAACCCTCCTCTCCTCTCAACCCACAACCCTGCCCCTCCTAGGACTGATCCTCGCCGCCACAGGAAAATCAGCCCAATTCGGCCTACACCCATGACTCCCCGCTGCTATAGAAGGCCCAACTCCAGTATCCGCCCTACTCCACTCCAGCACTATAGTAGTGGCCGGAATCTTCCTCCTAATCCGAACTCACCCCCTACTAACCAACAACCAAACCGCACTCACCCTTTGCCTATGCCTGGGAGCCCTCTCCACCCTATTCGCTGCCACCTGTGCTCTAACACAAAATGACATCAAAAAAATCATTGCCTTCTCCACATCCAGCCAATTAGGACTAATAATAGTCACCATCGGCCTAAATCTCCCCCAGCTGGCCTTTCTCCACATCTCAACCCACGCCTTCTTCAAGGCCATGCTCTTCCTCTGCTCAGGATCCATCATCCACAGCCTCAACGGAGAACAGGACATCCGAAAAATAGGATCCCTACAAAAAACCCTACCAACGACTTCTTCCTGCATAACCATCGGCAACCTTGCCCTAATAGGCACTCCATTCCTAGCAGGATTCTACTCCAAAGACACCATTATCGAAGCACTAAACACCTCCTACCTTAACACCTGAGCACTAACCCTAACACTCTTAGCCACCTCATTCACCGCAACCTACACCATCCGCATAACTCTGCTCGTCCAAACAAGCCCCACTCGCTTGTCTCCAATCACCCCCATAAACGAAAACAACCCCCTCGTCATCAACCCAATCACCCGACTTGCCCTAGGCAGCATCACAGCAGGCCTACTAATCACCTCCTACATCACCCCATCTAAAACCCTCCCCATAACCATACCCCCCATTACAAAAACTGCTGCCATTGTAGTCTCTATCTTGGGCATCATCCTAGCCATAGAACTTTCAAGCATAACCCACGCCATAACCTCCCCTAAACCCAATACTTACTGAAACTTCTCCTCCTCCCTAGGCTACTTCAACCCCTTAACCCATCGCATCAGTGCCCTAAGCCTACTAGCCAGCGGACAAAAAACCGCCTCACACCTAATCGACCTGTGCTGATATAAAAAAATTGGACCAGAAGGACTTACAGACCTCCAACTCTACACAGCTAAAAAATCCACCACACTCCACCACGGACTAATCAAAGCCTATCTCGGATCCTTTGCTCTATCAATCTTCATCACAATCCTCCTTATACATAGAACACCCCCCCCCCCCAATGGCCCCAAACCCTCGAAAATCCCACCCCCTCCTCAAAATCGTCAATAGCTCCCTAATCGACCTGCCAACCCCCTCCAACATCTCTGCCTGATGAAACTTTGGCTCTCTCCTAGGCATCTGCCTAACAGTCCAAATCCTCACAGGGCTCCTACTTGCCACCCACTACACTGCAGACACCTCCCTAGCCTTCTCCTCCGTGGCCCACACATGCCGAGATGTACAGTACGGCTGACTAATCCGAAACCTCCATGCAAACGGAGCCTCCTTCTTCTTCATTTGCATCTTCCTCCACATCGGACGAGGCTATTACTACGGCTCCTACCTCTTCAAAGAAACCTGAAACACAGGCATCATTCTCCTCCTCACTCTCATAGCTACTGCCTTCGTAGGCTATGTCCTGCCCTGAGGACAAATGTCATTCTGAGGCGCCACGGTCATCACCAACCTATTCTCGGCCCTTCCATACATCGGCCAAACCATTGTTGAATGGGCCTGAGGTGGTTTTTCAGTTGACAACCCAACCCTCACCCGTTTCTTTGCCCTGCACTTCCTACTTCCATTCATAATCGCAGGTCTCACCTTAATCCACCTCACCTTCCTCCATGAATCCGGCTCAAACAACCCCCTCGGTATCGTATCCCATTGCGACAAAATCCCCTTCCACCCCTACTTCTCCCTAAAAGACATCCTCGGATTCTCACTCATACTCCTCCTACTCACAGCCCTAGCCCTATTCACCCCCACCCTCCTAGGGGACCCAGAAAATTTTACCCCCGCCAACCCCCTCGTTACACCCCCGCACATCAAGCCAGAGTGATACTTCCTATTTGCCTACGCCATCCTACGATCTATCCCCAACAAACTAGGGGGTGTCCTCGCCCTTGCAGCCTCAATCCTCGTTCTATTCCTAGTCCCCTTCCTCCACAAATCCAAACAACGAGCAATAACCTTCCGCCCCCTTTCCCAATTCCTATTCTGAACCCTCACTACAACCCACTTAATCCTCACATGAATCGGCAGCCAACCAGTTGAGCAGCCATTCATCATCATCGGACAACTAGCCTCTATCATATACTTCACCACACTCCTCATCCTCTTCCCCATCATCAGTACCCTAGAAAACAAGCTCCTTAACTTCTAACTGCTCTAATAGTTTAAAAAAAACACTGGTCTTGTAAACCAGAAACTGAAGGGTCCAACCTTCTTAGAGCTTACTCCCCCACAAAAAGAGTCCCCGACACATCCTGGCGCCCCCCCCTTCCCCCCCCAGCAAAACTTCTTCGCACGCAGCCTATGTTTTACTGTGCATCACATTAACTACCCCATGAGTACTATTAATGTAATTTACCTAGAGACAATATAGTTAATGCAAGTCAATTATTAATTGAATGGTCACAGGACAATAATATGAACGGAAGCAGGGAATAACTATGCAATTTAACCCAGACTAATCTTTTACTGCACCCAGGAATAGGACTTAATGAATTAAAGACAATAATGAAATTTCTACTACAATATCGAGCCCATGAAGAAGGATATTCCCACCACACTTAAGACTAGTTAATTCTCATCCTAACCTCTACTTTCAAGCTCATTCTATGTCATGCTCGTCCTAAAGTCCCCTACCTATTAGACCAAAACCTACTAACTGTTAGATTATACTAACCTGTAAGCAACATACGAGGAAAGCCCGTCCATTACCCACCAACCGTCTCAGGTCATTCAGCTCGTCCTTTCTCGTTGGACCTGTTGCCGAGTGCCAGGTTATTTATTAGTCGTACACCTCACGTGAAATCAGCAACGCACCGCACATAAGACCCTACGTTACTAGCTTCAGGCCCATTCTTTCCCCCTACACCCCTCGCACCTCTTGCTCTTTTGCGCCTCTGGTTCCTCTGTCAGGGCCATAACTTGGTTCATTCCCCTCAACTTGCACTTCACGAGTCATCTGGTTGGGTCATTTATCAACATCTCACCCGTGATCGCGGCATTCCCAACCATTGGCGCCTTTGGTTCCTTTTTTTTTGGGGCGTCTTCAGGTAGCCCTTCCAGTGCGGCGGGTGAATACAATCTAAGACCTGAGCATACAATGCCTGGCGGTCGGTTTTCTGGCCCTCAAGAATCCCTGAATGAGACGGTTTGCGTATTAGGGGAATCATCTTAGCACTGATGCACTTTGTCTAGCATTTGGTTATGGCTCTTCCACCGACCCCGCGCAATGTTGCTTTTAGATGAATGCTTCCAGGACATGTTTTATTTATTTTCATTTCCTCTAACTTTCTTAACAACACTAGGCACTTTTCACCAAAAACCTAACCCAATTTTTATCCACTTTTTATCAAATTTTTTTCATCTTACTTTTTAACTTAGCTTACCAATCATTTCCTCTAAACTCTCATTAACATAAAAATTCATCCAATTCACACATTTTATCTTACCTTTTAGCTCAACTTATCAACCACTTTCCCTAGACCCTCACTAACATCCTCCCGCACCCATTATCAGAGAGGGGGGACCATAAACCCCCATCACCAACTCCCAAAGCTGGTATCTTATATTAAACTACCCTCTGACCCTAAACCGCCCGAATAGTACCACTAGACAACCCCCGCACCAGTTCCAACACAACAAACAGGACCAACAACAACCCCCATCCCGCCACCAAAAACAACCCCACACCATCCGAATAGAGCACAGCAACCCCACAAAAATCTGCACGAACCAAACCCACTCCCTCCCCATCAACAGTAAATGCCCCAACCCCCCACTCTTTAACCCCAGCAGCCACCACCCCCACAACCAACACCAACACCAAGCCCACTCCATAACCTAAGACCCGCCAGTCCCCCCAAGCTTCCGGAAAAAGATCGGCCGCCAAGGCAACTGAATAGACAAAAACTACCAGCATTCCCCCCAAATAAACCATAAACAACACAACACCCACAAAAGAAGCCCCCAAACTAATTAACCACCCACATCCCGCAACAGACCCCACCACCAAACCCACAACCCCATAGTATGGCGAAGGGTTAGATGCCACCGCCAGCCCCCCCAAAACAAAACTCAATCCCAAAAAAAGCACTAAGTACGTCATAATAGTTCCTACTTGAGCCCATTCAAGAACTATGGCCTGAAAAACCATCGTTATTATTTAACTATAGGAACTCCAGGGACCCCCCCCCCCTTCCCCCCCCACGCCCGCTTTGCCTTCAAAAAGCTGCTGGATGTATTTATTGCATTCCACTATCTACCCCATATATTTAATGATGCACGTATTAATTATGCCCTGCTCAAACGACATAACTGTAATGTAAATAAGACATACAACAGTAATGCTCTACAACTGAACATGTCATTCATCATAGATATGTTAATGAACTTAAGCCAGAGGACAAATAAGTGCAATTTCTAATCAACAGTCCATGAATGATCCTAAAACATAAACACCAATGGTCTCCAACACTAGAATTGTACAAGCAAAAGTACCTTCTCCCCAACATCTCTACTTTCAAGCTCATTCTATGTCATGCTCGTCCTAAAGTCCCCTACCTATTAGACCAAAACCTACTAACTGTTAGATTATACTAACCTGTAAGCAACATACGAGGAAAGCCCGTCCATTACCCACCAACCGTCTCAGGTCATTCAGCTCGTCCTTTCTCGTTGGACCTGTTGCCGAGTGCCAGGTTATTTATTAGTCGTACACCTCACGTGAAATCAGCAACGCACCGCACATAAGACCCTACGTTACTAGCTTCAGGCCCATTCTTTCCCCCTACACCCCTCGCACCTCTTGCTCTTTTGCGCCTCTGGTTCCTCTGTCAGGGCCATAACTTGGTTCATTCCCCTCAACTTGCACTTCACGAGTCATCTGGTTGGGTCATTTATCAACATCTCACCCGTGATCGCGGCATTCCCAACCATTGGCGCCTTTGGTTCCTTTTTTTTTGGGGCGTCTTCAGGTAGCCCTTCCAGTGCGGCGGGGGAATACAATCTAAGACCTGAGCATACAATGCCTGGGGGTCGGTTTTCTGGCCCTCAAGAATCCCTGAATGAGACGGTTTGCGTATTAGGGGAATCATCTTAGCACTGATGCACTTTGTCTAGCATTTGGTTATGGCTCTTCCACCGACCCCGCGCAATGTTGCTTTTAGATGAATGCTTCCAGGACATGTTTTATTTATTTTCATTTCCTCTAACTTTCTTAACAACACTAGGCACTTTTCACCAAAAACCTAACCCAATTTTTATCCACTTTTTATCAAATTTTTTTCATCTTACTTTTTAACTTAGCTTACCAATCATTTCCTCTAAACTCTCATTAACATAAAAATTCATCCAATTCACACATTTTATCTTACCTTTTAGCTCAACTTATCAACCACTTTCCCTAGACCCTCACTAACATCCTCCCGCACCCGAGACGTCACACACCACTTCCCCCTATCCCCCCCACAACAACAAACAACAAACAACAAACAACAAACAACAAACAACAAACAACAAACAACAAACAACAAACAACAAACAACGAACAACAAACAACAAACAACAAACAACAAACAAAACTAACCAAAAGCCCAAGCA